CAAGACCATACATTTTGATGAATAGAACTTATAAAAATTTGTTGAATAAATAGATAGAGTGAAAAGATCATAACTATACTTAACAAAAAAATACTCAGAAAAGTCCACATACGCCGAAGGTTTTTTGTTGCTGTCGGAAAAAGTAGAAGTCCAACTCCTAGTAAAATAGGTACTGGAAGTGGAATGAAAGGGATGATCCATGAATATTGATATGTATGTTCCATAAAAAAAAACCTTTTTTTTTTTTTTTATTCTTAAATTTTTTATTTCTTATTCACTGGTTTGTATATATATATTTTTTTTTCAAAAGGGACAAAAAAAAAGCACGCGATTTCAAACCGAAATATAAATTTTTTGAATTTAGTATAATCCTTCATAAATCTTTGAAAATAAATATATATTCAAATCAAAAAATTAGAAGTGATTAAATAATATTACTAAGCTATTGCCAAAAAAAATTATTTGTCTTTTTTTATTACTACTAAATAAAATTGTGATTTTCTACAGATATAGAAAAAGTTAATTATAATTTCGTACTACAAAAATTTATATACATATATTAAGAATAGAACAAAGATTTACACGACAAAAAAATACTTAATATTAATTATATAAGAAAAAAACTTTACATAAAAATTTTATTTGAGTTTGATAATTTATAATTATTAAGTAATTAATTTTAATTTTGGAATTTAGTGACTGTCTTCCAGTACACTAAGTGATCTTTTTTTTTGCAAGAAAGATTATTATAATTTCAGAATTTTATTGATAATATAATCTATCAGTAGAGATTAATTAAATGAGCACTCTCGTGCGGATTTCAAACGTTAAAAAAATTTTTAATAACCAAAATTTATAAAAAAAGTAAAAAACCGTTGGGTTTTAAACTTTTTGAATGTTTTTTTTGTTTTGAAAATAATATATATAATAAAATTTTAAATAAAAAACTAAATATGGAGTACGAACGAATAGCATAATAAATGTCTTTGACATCCAATTATACCACTGAAAAACTTTTTTTCATTTTTGAATGGCAGTTCCAAAAAAACGTACTTCTATCTCGAAAAAGCGTATTCGTAAAAAAATTTGGAAAAGGAAGGGATATTGGACATCGTTGAAAGCTTTTTCGTTAGGTAAATCACTTTCTACAGGTAATTCAAAAAGTTTTTTTGTACAACAAAATAAATAAAAAACACTATAATAATTATAATTATCCTAACAAAAAACTAATTTTTTAGAAAAAAAAAATAATTAGGAACCAAAAGAGGAACAAAAAGACAATATATAGATAAAAAGAAAGGTTAACATTTTTTTTTTCCAAACAAGGGATTCTTATTTTCCCCATCACTAACTTGATGCAATAATAAAAAAAGATCTTGTATTTCCTCTTAACGAGGAAATACAAGATCTTTAAGCGAAATCAATAGATTCTTAAAATTAATTAATTCTAAGTGAAAAACTTTTAACTTTATACCTTTAGGAATTATTATTTATCTGAATTGTTATATTCTTTACTTGGAATCAAATTGATAAAAGCATCTATCCATAACAAGTTAATATTAGATAATAATAAATAATAATATATTATATTATTTCTAAGTGATCAAAAAATCTTATGTTTGTACTGTTTGTACAGTATAAAACGATGTAGCAAAACAGATGATTTGATAATTATTTTTGTTATCTTGAGCAATTAGGCAAATCTTATTTTATTTTATTTAAAATTTCTAAGTATTTTTGCGAAGTTTTAATTTTTAGAAAAAGCATTTTTTTGTATTCTATAAAAAAAAAAAAAGAAAATACAAAAAGTTAATTTAAAAAATTTAAACTAACTCAGGTAAAAAAAAAAAAAAAAATCTTAATTGAATTAAAACCCCAAAAACCTATTTAAACAGGTTTTTATTCATGAAATTAATTGTAAATTCCATTGAATTGGCCTCTTTATTTATATTTTAATCTCGACGATTGAATAAAAACTTGTTAGTATTGTTTTGAACAAGTTGCCGCTATGGTGAAATTGGTAGACACGCTGCTCTTAGGAAGCAGTGCTATAGCATCTCGGTTCGAGTCCGAGTAGCGGCATAAGATCTTATAAAAGAGATATTATATTATAAGTTTTATAATCAAACTAATACCCGACTTTTTTCTAAAATCGGGTAAAACCTAGTATTAATTTATTAATTTTTAACATATTTTTTATGATTTTTTCAATTTTAGAGCATATATTAACTCATATATCTTTTTCGGTCATTTCTATTGTACTGACAATTTATTTTTTAACTTTTTTAGTTAATTTAGATGAAATCATAGGATTTTTTGATTCATCAGATAAAGGAATCATAATTACGTTTTTTGGTATCACAGGATTATTATTCACTCGTTGGATTTATTCAGGACATTTTCCATTAAGTAATTTATATGAATCATTAATTTTTCTTTCGTGGGCTTTTTCAATTATTCATATTGTTTCCTATTTTAATAAAAAAAAAAAAAATAACCTAAACGCAATAACTGCGCCAAGTGCTATTTTTATTCAGGGTTTTGCTACTTCAGGTCTTTTAAACAAAATGCCTCAGTCTGCAATATTAGTACCAGCTCTCCAGTCCCAGTGGTTAATGATGCACGTAAGTATGATGATATTAGGCTATGGCGCTATGTTATGCGGATCATTATTATCAATAGCTCTTCTAGTCATTACATTTCGCAAAGTTGGCCCTACTTTTTGGAAAAAGAATATAAAAGAAAATAATTCATTTAAGAAATTATTTTATTTTGATGTACTTTACGACATAAATGAAAGAAATTCTATTTTACTACAACAAAACATTAATTTTAGTTTTTCTCGAAATTATTATAGGTATCAATTGATTGAACAATTAGATTATTGGAGTTTTCGTATTATTAGTCTTGGATTTATTTTTTTAACCGTCGGCATTCTTTCAGGAGCTGTATGGGCTAATGAGACGTGGGGTTCATATTGGAATTGGGATCCAAAAGAAACTTGGGCGTTTATTACTTGGACCATATTCGCAATTTATTTACATATTAAAACAAATAGGAATGTTAGGGGTATAAATTCTGCAATTGTGGCTTCTATAGGCTTTCTTTTAATTTGGATATGCTATTTTGGCGTCAATCTTTTAGGAATTGGTTTACATAGTTATGGTTCATTTACATCGAATTAAATAAAACATTAACCAAAAAATAAAGGAATCCAAATAAAAAAGAATAGCATCTATATATAACTTCATATAAGTTAAGAAATCTAATTTAGTTTTTAGTAGTAAATAATCAAGAACCTTTTGAATCAACGTAGTACAATGATTCAAAAGGTTCTCACAATACAAAGACCAAAGACTTCTGATTACAATTCAATTTAATGCTTTTTTTTTATTTCCTGAAAACTAGCCATAAAAATAATTATATAAAATGGATTCGACCTTGTCACTTGCTAATGAGAGCACAAAATCAGGATAAATCCCAATACCTATTATTGGTAGAAGAATAGAGATTGAAAGAAATAACTCTCGGGGTCCAGAATCAAAAAAAGAGAAGTTTTTGACATTAATTAACTTGTATCCATAGAACATTTGGCGTGACATAGATAATAAATATATAGGAGTTAATATCATTCCAATTGCCATTACAAAAATAATTAAAATTTTTGAAATTAATAAATATTTTCGGCTGGTAATTATTCCAAAAAAAACAATTAATTCTGCAACAAAACCACTCATGCCCGGTAATGCAAGGGAAGCCATCGATAAGATAGTAAACATTGTAAATATCTTTGGAATGGAGATAGCCATTCCACCCATTTCATCAAGATAAACAAGCCGAATTCTATCATAACTAGTTCCTGCCAAGAAAAAAAGTGCAGCGCCAATAAATCCATGAGAGATTATTTGTAAAATAGCTCCATTAAGTCCAGGGTCCGTTATAGAACCAATACCTATAATTATAAAACCCATATGAGATACAGAAGAATAGGCTATTCTCTTTTTTAAATTACGTTGACCAGGAGATGTTGAAGCTGCATAAATTATTTGGATTGTACCGACTACCATCAACCAAGGAGAAAACATAGAATGAGCGTGAGGTAATAATTCCATATTGATTCGAACCAACCCATACGCTCCCATTTTTAATAAGATTCCAGCGAGAAGCATACAGGTACTGTAATGTGCCTCGCCGTGGGTGTCAGGTAACCAAGTATGTAAAGGTATAATCGGTGATTTGACGGCAAAAGCAATAAGAAATCCAATATAAAATAGTATTTCGAGTGTGACAGGATAGGATTTATTAGCTAATAGTTCTAAATTTAATGTTGGTTCATTCGAACCATATAAACTTATACCTAAAACTCCTATTAATAAAAAAATAGAACTTCCTGCAGTGTATAAAATAAATTTTGTAGCTGAATACAGACGTTTCTTTCCACCCCACATGGATAAAAGTAGATAAACGGGAATTAATTCTAATTCCCACATGATGAAAAAAAGTAAAAGATCCCGAGAAGAAAATGATCCTATTTGACCGCTGTACATTGCTAACATCAGGAAATGAAATAATCGAGAATCCCGAGTAACAGGAAAAGCCGCTAACGTAGCTAAAGTAGTAATAAATCCCGTCAGTAAAATTGTTCCTATAGAAAGTCCATCTATTCCCATTCTCCAGTAAAAATCAAAAAAATTTATCCATTTATAATCTTCGGACAGTTGAATTAATGGATCGTCCATTTTATAATTATAACAAAAAGCGTAGGTCGTTAGAAGAAGTTCTAAGATACAAATGCATATAGTATACCATTTATCTACTTTATTTCCCCTATGCGGGAGAAATAACATTAACGAACCAGCAGATATTGGAAAAACAACAATTATTGTTAACCAAGGAAAATCATTCGTGGTAAAGACAAGATACACCAGGTCCAAAGAACGCGTACTCAAAAAAAATATATAAATAAAAAAATATAATTTAACTTTTTTGAGTACGAGTACTTGTCAATAAAAAAAAATAAAATTTATTCCAAATTTATTCAAATGAGGTTTTCGGTAACGTATCAATAAGCTAGACCCATGCTTCGAGTTGTTTCATGCCATAAATAAACTCGAACGCTCAAAAAATCCGTCGGACAGGCAGATTCACATCTCTTACAACCAACACAGTCCTCGGTTCTTGGAGCGGAAGCTATTTGCTTAGCTTTACATCCATCCCAAGGTATCATTTCTAATACGTCTGTAGGGCATGCTCGGACACATTGAGTACATCCTATACAGGTATCATAAATTTTTACTGAATGTGACATAGGATCTATAAGTTTTTTGAATGTCATAAATTTTCAATCTAGTAAACTTCTAACTGAATGATATATTAAAATACTAGATGAAGCAATGATTTCTTTTAATAGAATTTTTGTAATGAATTCTGGCTCAATTGATTAAAAAAAGGGGCTAAAATACTTTGATTTCTTATATTTTCACAAATATAATCTAGTAAGTCATAACCTATTATATATATGCAAATTAAAATCTATAATTTTTTTTATTTATGCTACTTATTTAATAAGGTCGATTGGTTGATGCGAGTTGATTTTCTGTTACGATAAATTGACGAAACTATAGCCAATCCAATAGCTGCTTCAGCGGCTGCAATTGCTATAACAAAAATGCAGAAAATATCCCCTTTTAGTTGGGAATTATCAAAAAAATCAGAAAATGTTACGAAATTCATATTAACTGCATTGAGTATAAGTTCAAGACACATAAGAGCCCTAACCATATTTCGACTCGTGATCAATCCATAAAGACCAATCAAAAATAAATAGGCACTCAAAACAAGTACATGTTCGAGTATCATTCAGCAACTCCTTATCAATTTTGATTCATTTCAATTCAATATGAACAATAATTCACCGGATTCAATCAACTAGAATATAACAAAAAAGTACGAATAAAAAATATATTTAGGTAAAATTTTGGTAAAAAAAAATATTTAAAATATAAAAAAAAAATATATATATATATATTTAAAATATTAATATAGTATTCAATCAAATTTAATTGAATGAACGAAAAAAAATATCATAACATACATAAAGTTTTCTTTAGTCTTTACTAATTGAACGTTTTTTATTGACGAGCCGCCGAAATTGCACCTATCAGAGCAACTAAAAGAATTATTGAAATGAGTTCAAATGGAAGAAAAAAATCTGTTGATAAATGAATTCCTATTTGTTGACTATTACTTATTAAATCTTGCTCTAGAATCTGGTTTAATCTTGTAGTCCAAATAACCCCGTACCATGACGTATCGAGAATTGTATAAATTAATGAAAAAAGAATAGTTGTACAAACCAACGAAGTAATCCCATTCCCAACGGTCCACAGATTGAAATTTGTGTAATATTCTGAATCATTCATGAACATCACAGCAAATATGATTAAAACATTTATGGCCCCCACATAAATAAGGAGTTGTGCAGCAGCTACAAAATGGGAATTTGATAGAATATACAATAAAGATATACAAACAAGAACAAATCCTAAGGAAAAGGCCGAAAATATTGGGTTGGGAAGTAATACCACTCCCAGACCTCCTACTAGAATACCGGATCCCAGAAAAACTAAAAGAAAATCATGTATTGGTCCAGGCAAATCCATTATATTATTAAAATAAGAAAAAAATCGAAACCCTTTTCATGACCTTATTAATTTAACCGGGGAATTTGTTTTTAATATGTTTCTATATAGAGTGAAATTAGAATCTAATGGATATGAATTTATGTAGATACAATTATTAGACAGTTTCGCTTTTTTATGCTAAAGTGTTCAACCTATCTGTTTAAATAAAGTAATTACGAATTTATTATATTAAAAGAATGAGCCTTAATACTTAAGATTATTATATAAATATAATACAAGTTTTTAATTAAATTCTTTATATAATTCAAAAAATTTGAATTCTTTTTTTAATAAACTTAATGGGTTTACCCTTTTTTTGTTTGAGGTGAATTTAAAATTGTTCGAATAGTGTAATCGTCAATTATTGACATTGGTAAACGACCCAAAGCTATTTGATTATAATTCAATTCGTGCCGATCATAAGTTGAAAATTCATATTCTTCGGTCATTGACAAACAATTTGTTGGACAATATTCAACACAATTACCGCAAAATATACAAATTCCAAAATCAATACTGTAATTAAGCAATCGTTTTTTTCTAATATTCGTTTCCAATTTCCAATCAACAACAGGTAGATCTATAGGACATACTCGAACACATACTTCACAAGCAATGCATTTATCAAATTCAAAATGTATTCGCCCGCGGAAACGTTCCGAGGTTATTAATTTTTCATAGGGATATTGAATAGTTACAGGTAAACGATTTGTGTGGGATAAGGTAATCATGAAACCTTGACCAATATACCTTGCAGCTCGTAGGGTTTGTTGACCATAATTCATGAACCCGGTTATCATAGGAAGCATATTGTAATTATCTATAAATAATTTGATCTTTGTTTCTTTCTCTTGTTTAAAACAAGTAATGAATATATTGGATTCATTTTCAATTTATAGTGAAAAGAGTTGGAAAGAAGTTGTTAATAATAGATTACCAAGGGAAATAGGTAAAAGAAATTTCCATCCAAGATTTAGTAGTTGATCCATTCTTAGCCTAGGTAAAGTCCATCTTGTTGCGATAGAAATGAACAAGAACAAATATGTTTTAGCTAATGTAATAAAGATACCTATTGTTGTTCCAAAAGTTTGATCCCTCTCAAATAGCTCCAGAATAGATATATACGGAATAGAAATATTCCAACCGCCTAAGTATAGAACTGTCACAAATAATGAGGAAATTAATAGATTTAGATAAGAAGCAACGTAAAATAAACCAAATTTGATACCTGAATATTCAGTTTGATAACCTGCTATTAATTCTTCTTCCGCTTCTGGTAAATCAAACGGTAATCTCTCGCATTCTGCTAGGGAAGAAATTAGAAAAATGATAAAACCTATAGGTTGACGCCACAAATTCCATCCCCAAAAACCATATTTTGATTGTGCCTCAACTATATCAACTGTACTTAAACTGTTAGATAATCCTAGTCGGTGATAACATTACTATTCTCACCGCTATTACAAAACCGTACATGAGGTCTTCGCCTCATACGGCTCCTCGGGGGCCAGAAATAAATCTAAGGACCAGATTAGTATTATTTAGATGGATATGATGTGTTCTAAAATAGATTAAATATAAATATATCTGGGGTCCCGAATTATACCAATGGAATTCTGTCTGCTCAAATTCTAAGAATAAAAAAAAGCGCTTCGGAATTCATCTCATCTTTATACAAATTTTAATTTATATTTGTTGAGTCATAACTTAATCCTTTAATAAAAGACTCCTTGTAAAAAAAAAAAAAAGGTATTTCAGCCCATCGTGGTTTTCAATTACGAAAAAGAATTAGACATCCTATTAGTTTATTATTCATGACAGAAATTATATTTTATTTTCGAAATATATGAAAAAACTATCCTTGTTTCGTTCCTATTCTTCTTTCCTTTTTTATAAAAAAGTTGGTGGACTTAAAAAATAAAAGATTATTTCGTTTCTGATAGTCATTACATTTATCGGTGGATAGGAGCATACTCTGAATCGGAATCTTGGGGAGTACTGTCTGATCATTTCTACTAATTTCAAGCCCCAATTAATCTTCTTTTTTTGTTATCTTATGGTATGCATAAATATCCTTTGCAATTTGTTTAATCTCTATTACAAATTCTTTGTGTATTTTGGTGTTTCTAACCATCCACTCACTTTTACCTAATTGCCGCTCACTTTGTAATACATGTATGTTAATCTATATAACTGATAGTGAAAACGCCATACGGTTAATATTTTGAACCCGCTTCAAGCCAGGATGACTAAATCAACCAACCTTGGGGTAAAGTGATTATTACGATTATGTTTATTTCCGTTTAACCTTTGTACATAGGAAATGAGACTCAATTTTTTTTACTGCTAATTTCTGAGCAGTTTTTTTCACTCATATATAACTATCAAATTCCTTTTATTAAGATTAACCCAAAAATAAATATATATATTCCGTTTTTAACTTATTCGTCTAGAAGAAACGTAATAGTAAAAATGTTTATATTTCAACGAATCGCACGTAGAGATATTGACAAAACACATAGAGTTAATGGTATTTCATAACTAATCGATTGGGCAGCAGCTCGCAGACCACCTAAAAAAGAATATTTATTATTTGATCCATATCCTGACATAAGAAGTCCAATAGGAGCAATACTTGAGATGGCAATCCATAAAAAAATACCGATATTGAGATCCGCTAAAACAAGGTGATTGCTAAAGGGAATTACTGAATAACTTAGTAAAATTGAGATAACTGCTATCGACGGTCCAATACTAAATAAAGGGCTATTTCCTCTAGCTGGACGAAGATCTTCTTTAAAAAGTAGTTTTGTCCCGTCGGCTAGGGCTTGAAGAATTCCCAACGGGCCAGCGTATTCAGGTCCAATACGTTGTTGTATCCCTGCAGATATTTCTCTTTCTAACCACACAATTACTAGTACACCTGTTATGATTCCCAATACAAGAGAAAATATAGGGACAAACATCCATATTAGTCCGTAGACCTCTTTTAAAGATTCCAATCTAACAAAAGAATTTATAGTTTGTACTTCTGTTGCATAAATTATCATTTTAACGATCAACTTCTCCCATAATTATATCTATGCTACCGAGTATCGTCATAATATCAGCCAATTTCATTCTTTTAACTAGTTCAGGAAGAATTTGCAAATTAATAAAACCCGGTGGTCTTATTTTCCATCTCCAAGGAAAACCACTTTGATCTCCTATGAGAAAAATTCCCAACTCCCCTTTTGGGGCTTCAACTCTTACATAAAGTTCTTGTTTCGATAATTCAAAAGTAGGAGAAGGCTTTTTACTAATGAATCGATATTCAAAATCATTCCATTCTGGATTCCTTTTTTTATCAAAGCCTCTGCTTTCTAAATTCTCATAGGGACCTCCCGGAAGTCCTTCCAGAGCCTGTTGAATAATTTTTATGGATTCTGTCATTTCGCTAAGTCGTACTAAATAACGAGCTAATGAATCCCCTTGTTTTTGCCATTGAATTTCCCATTCAAATTCATCGTAAGACTCATAACGATCAACTTTACGAAGATCCCATGGTATTCCGGATGCGCGTAGCATTGGTCCGGATAAACCCCAATTTATTGCTTCTTCCCCACCAATAATCCCAACTCCTTCAACCCGTTCTAAAAAAATAGGATTTCGTGTAATCAGTTTTTGATATTCAACAACCTCGGTTAAAAAATAATCACAAAAATCCAAGCATTTATCTATCCAACCATAAGGTAAATCAGCCGCAATTCCTCCAATACGAAAAAAATTATGCATCATTCTCATACCGGTGGCAGATTCGAATAGATCATATATAAATTCGCGTTCTCTGAAAATATAGAAAAAAGGAGTCTGTGCACCAATATCTGCCATAAAAGGGCCGAGCCATAACAGATGAGAAGCTATACGACTCAATTCCAGCATAATTACTCTGATATAGCTGGCCCTTTTAGGAACTTGAATATTTCCCAATTGTTCTGGTCCATTTACTGTTATTGCTTCTGTAAACATAGTAGCTAAATAATCCCATCGCGTTACATAAGGTAAATATTGTATAATTGCCCGGTTTTCTGCAATTTTTTCCATTCCCCTGTGTAAATAACCCAATATGGGTTCACAGTCAACAACATCCTCGCCATCTAGAGTAACAATTAAGCGAAGAACACCATGCATGGATGGGTGGTGAGGTCCCATATTGACTATCATAAGATCTTTTCCTGTAACAGGTCTCTTCATAAGTTTTTCCTTGATTCGTTCTAGCATGAATTATATTGCTGAAAAATAAGTTTATGAAAAAATTAAATATCTAAAAAATTAATTAATTCACAATTTTGTAATTTAACGAGTTTTTAATTCCCGAATATTAAACTGATTAATTAATTCTTTATAACGTACTCCATTTTTTTTTGACAAATAAGCCAGCAGTCGTTGACGTTTTCCCAGAATTTTTCGTAGACCCCTCTGAGATAAATAATCTTTTCTGTGCAATTCCAAATGTGAAGTAAGTCTTCGTATCTTATTAGTGAAACTGAATACTTGAAATTCAACAGATCCCCTGCTTTCTTCTTTTTTTTCTTGAAATGAAATGAATGTATGTTTTATCATAAAAAGAAATCCTTCCCTTTTTTATATGAATTGAAAGATATGAGTTTTACTGATCAGTAATAATAGTGGTATTTTTTTTTTGTACAAGGATCTGAATTTAATGAGCAACTTATTATTCTTAATTTTATTAAAAAGTATAAATTTAGATCTAAAAAGGAGGATTTTTTTAATTTATTTATGTATCTGTTCTGATTGGTATCTACGTCATTGATTAAATTAATCTCATGTATAAAGATTGAATTTAAAACAATCCCTCATATTTGTGCATACAGTTGTTTTCATATACCGTAACTTAATATATAATATATAACTTATATAATATATAACTTATAACTTATATATTTATAGTAAAAAGTATCTATCATTAATGAATTTTAAATCGTGTATACATATGTATTCTTATCATACTGAAACGATTTCCGTTAGTAGTATTAAACCAATAGCGATTCATACAAGCTAAATCTTCTAATCTAAAGTTGGGCCAAAGAAAGGATTTTAATTTAATGAGGTTTTTGTTATCCTTATCAAGATCTTTCTTTTTATGCAAAACTGTGGTCCAGTTTTGAATATTCTTATCAAATCTTGAATTTATATCCCTCGTATTTTTTTTTTTTAAGTTGAAACAAATTAGAATTCGAAATTCTCTACGTCGTTTAGGGGATAGAATATTTTCCGGAACAAAGAAATCATAATTATTATTTTTTTTTTTTACAGTTTTTTTTTTATATTTTGTAATGGATTTTACAATTTTTTTTTTGTATCTTTTACTTTTTTTTTTTTTATGAACCAATGAAATATCTATGGTTCTATATATCATAAGTTGTCCATCGTTTTTTACAGACAAACGTACAGGTTCAATAATAAAAATTCCTTTTTTCATTAATTTTGCAAAAGTTAAATTCTTCTCAATCATTAGAATGTCTAGACTCATCTCCCCTCTTTCAATAGAAGATATCGCTATATCGTTTGGATTTTTTAGTCTAACCAAGAGACAGTATACTTTTACATTGTTGAGAATTTTTTGATTAAAAAAACAATTCCATCGCAATTGAAAACGCGAATACCTTGTGAGAAATAAATCGAGTTCCGCTTCTGTATTGCTTTTGTATTGTTTTTTATTTTTACGTTTTTTTATCTTCGATTCCGCATAATTTTCTTCAATATTTTTTTCTTGGTTTGATATAGCTGGTTCAGGATTTCTTTTTTTTTCTTTATCTGATTCAAGCTCTCCTTGACCCGCCGATTCTTTTTCTTCTTTATTTAGATTATAAAATCGAGGGTATTTTTTTTCATTTGATCGTATAAAACCTTTTTTCTTTCCAGTTATCTTTTTATTAACATTTTTGTTTTCATTAAAATTGAAAAGAAGTAATTTAATTGGTATCACCCAAGGTTTCTTTTTATATGTACTAGAAAAAAATAAAAATTCTGGAAAGAAAAAAAATTCAAAATTTGTTATACGACGATTTATTATTTCTTCATTCATTCCCATCCAATCAAAAAAGTTTCTTTTTTTATTGGCAAGACCCGTCTTAGTTATTTTATCAACTCTTTGATAATTCTGAACTTTAGTCTTAATATATTTTTTTTTACTCTTGGTATCAATCCAGGGCTCAATATTTAATTTTTTTCTAAACCAAAAGTTTAGAATTCTCCAATCCAAATATTTTCTATGCCGGATGTCCCCCATACCCCGAATATTATATTTTTCTATAAAATAAGAGATTAAACAATTATCTAGAGTAATACCTATAGACATGTCAAAAAATTTTTTTTCTGTAGAATGAATAGATTTGTAGCAAAAAAGATTATATATAGAATCTTTTTTTAAATTGTGTTTTGGATTTAATAACGAGTCGGCTTCAAAAAAATTTTGTTTTTTGTAATTATCAACTTTGTTTTTTTCATATGAATCCTCTTCGGTTAAACTTGGCTTTAGAACTAGCGAGTCTTCGTTTATTTTCTTTTTCCATTTTTGGGTTACTAATCTAGCCCACGCAACCTGAGGTAAATTGTATTGATAATGACTTCGTAACCAGTTTTTCCATGGATTTACTTCGGAATTTAAAAGTGTTTTATCTTTTAATTCATAATGAAGGATTCCTTGTTCTTGAAAAAAATCCTTTATTTGATTCTTAACAAAAAAGGATGTTATGCATATGTTATATTCAAGAACAGCCTTTAATTTCGAAAAGTTACTAACTTGAATTTTTGATAATTTGTAAAATACATATGCTTGTGATAAAGAGCGTAGGTCATAACTAAAAAATTTTTTTTTTGATATTAAATTTTTTATAGTCGAAATAAAATAAATGGTATTTTTTTTTTTTAATTTTTCTCCAGTTTCTTCATTCTTGTAAATATATTTATCAATAATTGTTTTTGTTGATTCAAAAAAAAGTTGTGTAGTAATTCTTGGAATATTAATGATACCTAGAAAAATAGCTATAGACAGTTGTTCGATGTAAAATTTTATTAAAAAAACAGATTTACGAATTAATCGGGTATTTTGTCTTTTGAATGTCTGCCAAAATTTTTTTGATGACTTAATTATTTTATAACCATAACGCGATTTGTTACAACTATTTGTTAGGTTTTGTTTTTCTTTTGAAATTTCTTCTATTTGATTTCTGATTGTCTTTATTCTATCAATCAAAAAAAATTTTTTTTTTTCGCTGAGTGAAGAATTTATCCACTCCGTGGATTTATTTTGAACAGATAGTTCATGAATCATCTGATTACTCATTATTGAATCTTTTTTAGTTTCATTTAATTCATATATTTCTCTCAGGCCAAATAATGGAATTAGATTTCGTTTTGAAAGGTCTTTCATTTTTCCTTTTATAAAAAGAAAGTTTTTGATAATCCAGTGTTTAATTTCTTTTGCGACTTTTAGGAAAATTGTTGCTCTTTCTTTGAAAATACTTAAAACCAGAAAAGACTTAGTTTTGAGTTTTTTTATTCTTTTTTTTAATTCTTTAGAAATAGGTTCAAAAAAAGAGGGCTTTTTTTGGGCAGAACCAAACGGTAGTTCGGTTTCCATCCCCCAAACTGTTAAAAAACAAAAATTATTTTTTTCTACTTTTTCTTTTGTTTTTTTTAGCCGAGCCTTCCGAGATGATTGAAATTTAGATTTATGCCAAGGTTTAAGATAAAAAGGAAATAGGATTTTTATCTGAATACCATCCGTTAACCAGTTTCTTGGAAATTCTGTTTCGGACAGTTGAACCCCATTATAAGTGCATTTAACATGCATTTCACGTTTCCAATCCTTTAAATCCTCGGACCACTCGGGAAATTGAAATAATAACATACGGACGCTATTTTTAATTATTATCAATAAAGGTAATATAATATATTTTCTAAGAATAGATTGAGTTACTAAGAGAGAACCTCTTATTATTTGAGCAAATAGGAAGCTATCCCAAGTTTCTGCAATTTCTATCCGTTTTTTTTCTTCTATTTTTGATTGTTCTTCTTCTTTTTTTTCTATTGTTTTTTTTTTGTTTTTCCACATGAAATTTCTAATAATTTTTTTTTTTAGCCCCCATATATCAAACGAAAAAAAAAAAAGTTTATCCATTCTATCAAAAAAAAAGGGGGAATGTACTTTTGCTTGAAAAAATTCCCAAATAACAGTTTTACGCCTTTGGGAACGCATGGATCCTTTAATTATCTCTCGACGAAAATCAGATTGTTGTGAATAACGGATCAA